CCCCCATAAAGAGATTGAATAGAAGGAGCTGCTTTTTTTTCCACTGTAATTTAAAAAATAAGTGTTTAAATGTCCTTCAAAAGTAAGTAAATAAATCCGAAACATATAAAATGCGGTTAATCCCGCTGTTGAATAAGCTATTATTGCAAAAATTGGCGAAAATAACAAACTATCATTAAGAATTTCATCTTTCGACCAAAAACAAGCAAGGGGGGGAATACCACAAAGAGAAAGTGTTCCTACTAAAAAGGCAGTTTTTGTAATTGGCACATGTTTTGTCAAACCACCCATAAGAATCATATTCTGACTTTTATCGGGAGAATATCCAACTATAGCTTCCATTGAATGAATAATGGATCCAGATCCTAAAAACAACAAAGCTTTCGAATACGCATGAGTAATCAAATGAAATAAAGCGGATCGATAGGACCCCATACCTAAAGCTAACATCATATAACCCAGTTGAGACATTGTCGAATAGGCTAAACCTCTCTTAATGTCTTTTTGAGCAAGAGCTAAAGTGGCTCCTAAGAGTACTGTTATTATACCTATCAAAGATATTATATACATTATAGAAGGGATAACTATAAAAAGAGGAAGAAGACGAGCTACAAGAAAAATTCCTGCCGCTACCATAGTAGCAGCATGTATAAGAGCCGAAATAGGAGTAGGGCCCTCCATGGCATCAGGTAACCATACATGAAGAGGAAATTGTGCGGATTTAGCAATAGGACCCACAAATAATAGAAATGCACACAAAGTAAGGAATAAGAGATTGACTCTATTATTTAAAATTAAATTATTAACTATTTCGAACAAATCCTGAAATTCGAAACTGCCTGTTATCCAATAAAGACCTAAAATTCCTAATAATAAACCAAAATCCCCTACACGATTAGTTACAAAAGCTTTTTGACAAGCATTCGCTGGAATGGGTCGTGTGAACCAAAAACCTATTAATAAATACGAACACATTCCAACTAATTCCCAAAAAAAATAAACTTGGATCAAATTAGAACTAGTAACTAATCCTAACATTGAAGTATTAAAAAAACCCATATAAGCAAAAAACCTCAGATACCCTTGATCATGAGACATATTATTGTCACTATAAATCAGAACCAAAATTCCAACGGTTGTAATTAATATTGACATAATAGAAGTAAGTGGATCAATAAAGTAACCGAACTCAAAAGAAAATTCATTATTTATGGCCCAAGACCATACATTTTGATGAATGTAACTTAGAAAAATTTGTTGAATAGATAGATAGAGTGAAAAGATCATAACTATACTTAACAAAAAAATACTCAGAAAAGTCCACATACGCCGAAGGTTTTTTGTTACTGTCGGAAAAAGTAGAAGCCCAACTCCTAGTAAAATAGGTACTGGAAGTGGAATGAAAGGGATGATCCATGAATATTGATGTGTATGTTCCATAAAATAAAAAACCCTTTTTATTTTATTCTTAAATTTATTATTTCTTATTCACTGGTTTGTATATATATATTTTTTTTTCAAAGGGGACAATAAAAAAGCACGCGATTTCAAACCTAAATAGAAATTTTTTTGAATTAGTATAATCCTTCATAAACCTTTGAAAATAAATATATATATTCAAATCAAAAAAGTGGAAGTGATTAAATAATATCACTAACGTTACTGTCAAAAAAATTATTTGCCTTTTTTTTCTTTTTATTACTACTAAAAAAAATAAATCAATTTGTGATTTTATGCAGATACCGAAAAAGTTAATAATAATTCCGTATTACAATAATTTATATACATATATTAAGAATATAACAAAGATTTACACGATAAAAAAACAATTAATATTAATTATTAAAAAAAAATAATAAAAAAACTTTCCCTAAAAAAAGTTATTTGAGTTTTATTATTTATAATTATTAAGGAATGGATTTGAATTGTGGAATTTAGTGATTGTCTTCCAGTACACTAAGTGAGCTTTTTTCTTTTTTTTCAATAAATATTATTATATATTATAATCTAATTTTTTTTGATAATATAATTTGATAATAAAACCTATTACTATAGATTTAGTATAGATTAATTAAATGAGCACTCTTGTCGGGATTTCAAACGTTTGAATGTCTTTTTTTGTTTTGAAAATCATATATAATAAAATTTGAAAGAAAAAAATAATGTTATATGGAGTCGAAAGAATAGAATAATAAATGTCTTTGACATCCAATTATACCACTGAAATTTTTTTTTCATTTTTGAATGGCAGTTCCAAAAAAACGTACTTCTATCTCGAAAAAGCGTATTCGTAAAAAAAATTGGAAAAGGAAGGGATATTGGACATCCTTGAAAGCTTTTTCGTTAGGAAAATCACTTTCTACAGGTAATTCAAAAAGTTTTTTTGTACAACAAAATAAATAAAAAACACTAGAATAATTCGAATTATCTTAACTTAAAAACAAATTTTTTTAGAACACATATAAAAAAAATAAATAGGAACAAAAAAGAAAAAAAAAAGATAGATAATATATAGATAAAAAAGAAAGGTTCAAATTTTTTTTTCGGGGAGGTTCTTATTTCTCCCATCACTACCTTGATGCAATAATAAAGAAAGATCTTGTATTTCCTCGTTAAAAGAAAATACAAGATCTTTAAGCGAAATCAATAGATTCTAATTTAAGTGAAAAATTTGTCACTTTATACCTTTATATATGTTATTGCTCTTAATTCTTATATTCTTTACTTGGAACTTGGAATTAAAGTTATACAAGCATCTATCCACAACACAATAAGTGAATATTTTTTAATAATATTAGATAATAATATATGAGATAATATTATTTTTAAGTGATAAAAAAATCTTATGTTTGTACAATATAAAAATAAAAAGATACATCAAAAGAGATATTGTGATAATTTCTCTTGAGCAATTAAGTAAATCTTTTTTTATTTTAAATTTCTACGAATTTTCGAAAAGTTGTCATTTTTAGAAAAAGCTTTTTTTTTATTAATGAAACTGATAATTTTAATTTAGCGTTTTGTCTTTGAGTTGAAGTCCCAATTACTTTAATTTAGTTAATTTTTTCATTGTATTCTAGAAAAAAAATCTAAAGTACAAAAAGTGACCAAAAAAATTTAAAATAACTCAGATAAAAAAATCTTAATTGAATTAAAACCCCAAATACTTCTTTAAAAAAATTTTGATTCATGAAATCAATTGTAAATTCCATTGAATTGGCTTCTTTATTTAAATTTGCATCTCGACGATTCAATAAAAACTTGTTAGTATTGTTTTGAACAAGTTGCCGCTATGGTGAAATTGGTAGACACGCTGCTCTTAGGAAGCAGTGCTAGAGCATCTCGGTTCGAGTCCGAGTAGCGGCATAAGATCTTATAAAAGTAAAAGAGATATTATAAGTTTTATACTCAAATATAAGTTTTATAATCAAATTAATACCCGAATTTGGTTTTTTTGAATCGGGTAAAACCTAGTATTAATTTATTAATTTTTAACAAATTTTTTATGATTTTTTCAATTCTAGAGCATATATTAACTCATATATCTTTTTCGGTCGTGTCAATTGTACTGACAATTTATTTTTTAACTTTTTTAGTTAATTTAGATGAAATCATAGGATTTTTTGATTCATCAGATAAAGGAATCGTAATTACGTTTTTTGGTATAACAGGATTATTATTCACTCGTTGGATTTATTCAGGACATTTTCCATTAAGTAATTTATATGAATCGTTAATTTTTCTTTCATGGGCTTTTTCAATTATTCATATGATTTCCTATTTTAATAAAAAACAAAAAAATCACTTAAATGCAATAACTGCGCCAAGTGCTATTTTTATTCAGGGTTTTGCTACTTCAGGTCTTTTAAACAAAATACCTGAGTCTGCAATATTAGTACCAGCTCTCCAGTCCCAGTGGTTAATGATGCATGTAAGTATGATGATATTAGGCTATGGCGCTTTGTTATGCGGATCATTATTATCAATAGCTCTTCTAGTCATTACATTTCGCAAAACCGGACCTACTTTTTGGAACAAGAATATTAAAAAAAACAATTTATTAACTGAATTTTTTTATTTTGATGTACTTTACTACATAAACGAAAGAAATTCTATTTTACTACAACAAAACAGTAATTTTAGTTTTTCTAGAAATTATTATAGGTATCAATTGATTGAACAATTAGATTATTGGAGTTTTCGTATTATTAGTCTTGGATTTATCTTTTTAACCGTCGGTATTCTTTCAGGAGCTGTATGGGCTAATGAGACGTGGGGTTCATATTGGAATTGGGATCCAAAAGAAACCTGGGCATTTATTACTTGGACCATATTCGCAATTTTTTTACATATTAAAACAAATAGGAATGTTAGGGGTATCAATTCTGCAATTGTGGCTTCGACAGGCTTTCTTTTAATTTGGATATGCTATTTTGGCGTCAATCTTTTAGGAATAGGTTTACATAGTTATGGTTCATTTACATCGAATTAAATAAAATATTACCCCAAAAATAAAGGAATCCAAATAAAAAAGAATAGCATACATATATAACTTCATATAAGTTAAGAAATAGAATTTAGTTTTAGTAGTTAATCATCAAGAACCTTTTGAATCAAGTAGTACAATGATTCAAAAGGTTCTTACAATACAAAAACCAAAGGCTTCTGATTACAATTAAATTTAATGCTTTTTTTTATTTCCTGAAAACTATCCATAAAAATAATTAGATAAAATGGATTCGACCTTGTCACTTGCTAATGAGAGCACAAAATCAGGATAAATCCCAATACCAATTATTGGTAGAAGAATAGAGATTGAAAGAAATAACTCGCGGGGTCCAGAATCAAAAAAAGACAAGTTTTTGACATTAATTAACTTGTATCCATAGAACATTTGGCGTGACATAGATAATAAATATATAGGAGTTAATATCATTCCAATTGCCATTACAAAAATAATTAAAATTTTTGAAATTAAAAAATATTTTTGGCTGGTAATTATTCCAAAAAAAACGATTAATTCTGCAACAAAACCACTCATGCCCGGTAATGCAAGGGAAGCCATCGATAAGATAGTGAACATTGTAAATATCTTTGGAATGGAGATAGCCGTTCCACCCATTTCATCAAGATAAATAAGCCGAATTCTATCATAACTCGTTCCTGCCAAGAAAAAAAGTGCAGCGCCAATAAATCCATGAGAGATTATTTGTAAAATAGCTCCATTAAGTCCAGGATCCGTTATAGAACCAATACCTATAATTATAAAACCCATATGAGATACAGAAGAATAGGCTATTCTCTTTTTTAAATTACGTTGACCGGGAGATGTTGAAGCTGCATAAATTATTTGAATTGTACCGACTACCATTAACCAAGGAGAAAACATAGAATGGGCGTGAGGCAATAATTCCATATTAATTCGAACCAACCCATATGCTCCCATTTTTAATAAGATTCCAGCGAGAAGCATACAGGTACTGTAATGTGCCTCGCCGTGGGTGTCAGGTAACCAAGTATGTAAAGGTATAATCGGTGATTTGACGGCAAAAGCAATAAGAAATCCAATATAAAATAGTATTTCGAGTGTGACAGGATAGGATTGATTAGCTAATAGTTCTAAATTTAATGTTGGTTCGTTCGAACCATATAAACTTATACCTAAAACTCCTATTAATAAAAAAATAGAACTTCCTGCAGTGTATAAAATAAATTTTGTAGCTGAATACAGACGTTTCTTTCCACCCCACATTGATAAAAGTAGATAAACGGGAATTAATTCTAATTCCCACATGATGAAAAAAAGTAAAAGATCCCGAGAAGAAAATGATCCTATTTGACCGCTGTACATTGCTAACATCAAGAAATGGAAAAATCGGGAATCCCGAGTAACTGGAAAAGCTGCTAAAGCTGCTAAAGTAGTAATAAACCCCGTCAGTAAAATCGTTCCTATAGAAAGTCCATCTATTCCCAGCCTCCAGTAAAAATCAAAAAAATTGATCCATTTATAATCTTCGGACATTTGAATTAATGGATCGTCCATTTTAAAATTATAACAAAAAGCATAGGTCGTTATAAGAAGTTCTAAGATACAAATGCATATAGTATACCATTTATTTACTTTATTTCCCTTATGCGGGAGAAATAACATTAACGAACCGGCAGATATTGGAAAACCAACAATTATTGTTAACCAAGGAAAATCATTCGTGGTAAAGACAAGATACACCAGGTCCAAAGAACGCGTACTCAAAAAAACTAAAATATATAAATAAATAAAAAATATAATTTAACTTTTTTGAGTACGAGTACTTGTCAATAAAAAATCGAATTATTCTAAATTGATTCAAATGAGGTTTTCGGTAACGTATCAATAAGCTAGACCCATACTTCGAGTTGTTTCATGCGATAAATAAACTCGAACGCTCAAAAAATCCGTTGGACAGGCGGATTCGCATCTCTTACAACCAACACAGTCCTCGGTCCTTGGAGCGGAAGCTATTTGCTTAGCTTTACATCCATCCCAAGGTATCATTTCTAATACGTCTGTAGGGCATGCTCGGACACATTGAGTACACCCTATACAGGTATCATAAATTTTTACGGAATGTGACATAGGATCTATAGTTTTTTGAATGTCATAAATTTTCAATCTAGTAAACTTCTAACTAAATGATATATTAAAATACTAGATGAAGCCATGATTTCCTTTCAGAGAATTTTTTTTATTTTTTTAATTAATTCTGGCTCAGTTGATAAAAAAATCGGGCTAAAATACTTTGATTTCTTAGATTTTCACAATATAATCTAGTAAGTAATAACCTATTATATATGCAATTTAAACCTATAATTTTTTTTTATGCTACTTAATGCTACTTATTTAATAAGATCGATTGGTTGATGCGAGTTGATTTTCTGTTACGATAAATTGACGAGACTATAGCTAATCCAATAGCTGCTTCAGCGGCTGCAATTGCTATAACAAAAATGCAGAAAATATCCCCTTTTAGTTGGGAATTATCAAAAAAATCAGAAAATGTTACGAAATTCATATTAACTGCATTAAGTATAAGTTCAAGACACATAAGAGCCCTAACCATATTTCGACTCGTGATCAATCCATAAAGACCAATCAAAAATAAATAGGCACTCAAAACAAGTACATGCTCGAGTATCATTCAGCAACTCCTTATCAATTTTGATTCATTTCAAATTTCAATATGAATAATAAAAAAAATTCACCGGATTCAATCAACTAGAATATACAAAAAAAGTACGAATAAAAACTATATTAGGGAAAAAAATTTTCAAATATATATAAAATTTAAAAATTTGAGATTTAAAATATGAAATAGTATTCAATCAAATTGAATTGAATGAACAGAAAAAAATATGATAACATAATAACATACACAAAAATTTTTTTCTTTACTAATTTACTAATTAGAACGTTTTTATTGACGAGCCACAGAAATTGCACCTATCAAAGCAACTAAAAGAATTATTGAAATGAGTTCAAATGGAAGAAAAAAATCTGTTGATAAATGACTTCCTATTTGTTGACTATTACTTATTAAATCTTGCTCTAAAATCTGGTTTAATCTTGTAGTCCAAATAACCCCGTACCATGACGTATCGAGAATAGTAGAAATTAACGAAAAAAGAAGAGTTGTACAAACCAATGAAGTAATCCCATCCCCAACGGTCCATAGATTGAAATCTGTGAAATATTCTGAATCATTCATAAACATCACAGCAAATATGATTAAAACATTTATGGCCCCCACATAAATAAGGAGTTGGGCGGCAGCTACAAAATGGGAATTTGCTAGAATATACAATAAAGATATACAAACAAGAACAAATCCTAAGGAAAAGGCTGAAAATATTGGGTTGGGAAGTAATACCACTCCCAGACCTCCTACTATAAGACCGGATCCCAGAAAAACTAAAAGAAAATCATGTATTGGTCCAGGCAAATCCATTATATTATTAAAATAAGAAAAAATTGAAATCCTTTTCATGACCTTATTAATTTAACCGGGGAATTTCTTTTTAATCTAGTAGAGTGAAATTAGAATCTAATGGATATGAATTGATGTAGATACAATTATTAGAAAGTTTCGCTTTTTATTCGAAAGTTTAGTTTCAACTTATCTATTTCAATAAAGTAAAGTAATTACGAATATATTATATTAATAGATATTAAACGAATGAGCTTTAAGACTTAATATTTTTCTATAAATACAATACAAGTTTTGAATTCTTTTTTTAATAAAATTAATGGGTTTACCCATTTTTTGTTTGAGGTGAATTCCAAATTGTTCGAATAGTATAATCGTCAATTACTGACATTGGTAAACGGCCCAAAGCTATTTGATTATAATTCAATTCGTGACGATCATAAGTTGCAAATTCATATTCTTCAGTCATTGACAAACAATTTGTTGGACAATACTCAACACAATTACCACAAAATATACAAATTCCAAAATCAATACTGTAATTAAGCAATCGTTTTTTTCTAATATTAGTTTCCAATTTCCAATCAACAACAGGCAGATCTATAGGACATACTCGAACACATACTTCACAAGCAATGCATTTATCAAATTCGAAATGGATTCGACCGCGGAAACGTTCCGATGTTATTAATTTTTCATAGGGGTATTGAATAGTTACAGGTAAACGATTTGTGTGGGATAAGGTAATCATGAAACCTTGACCAATATATCTTGCAGCTCGTAGGGTTTGTTGACCATAATTCATGAACCCGGTTATCATAGGAAGCATATTGTAATTATCTATGAATAATTTTCTCTTTGTTTCTTTCTCTTGTTTAAAACAAGTATTGGATTCATTTTCAATTTAGAGTGAAAAGAGTTGGAAAGAAGTTGTTAATAATAGATTACCAAGGGAAATCGGTAAAAGAAATTTCCATCCAAGATTTAAGAGTTGATCCATTCTTAGCCTAGGTAAAGTCCACCTAGTTGCGATAGAAATGAACAAGAACAAATAAGTTTTAGCTAATGTAATAAAGATACCAATTGTTGTTCCAAAAATGGGATCCCTTTCAAATAACTCCAGAATAGATATATACGGAATAGAAATATACGGAATAGAAATATTCCAACCACCTAAGTATAGAATTGTTACAAATAATGAGGAAATTAAGAGATTTATATAAGAAGCAACGTAAAATAAACCAAACTTAATACCCGAATATTCAGTTTGATAACCTGCTATTAATTCTTCTTCCGCTTCTGGTAAATCAAACGGTAACCTCTCGCATTCTGCTAGGGAAGAAATTAGAAAAATGATAAAACCTATAGGTTGCCGCCACAAATTCCATCCCCAAAAACCATATTTTGATTGTGCCTCAACTATATCAACTGTACTTAAACTGTTAGATAATCCTAGTCGGTGATAACATTACTATTCTCGCCGCTATTACAAAACCGTACATGAGGTCTTCGCCTCATACGGCTCCTCGGGGGCCGTAAATAAATCTAAGGACCAGATTAGTATTATTTAGATGAATATGATGTGTTATAAAATGGATTAAATAGAAATATATCCGAGGGTCCCGAATTATACCAATGGAATTCTGTCTGCTCAAATTCTAAGAATAAAAAAAAGCGCTTCGGAATTCATCTCATCCTTTACAAATTTTAATTTATATTTGTTGAGTAATAACTTAATCCTTTAATAAAAAACTCCTTGTAAAAATAAAAAGGGTTTTTCTGCCTGTCGTGTTTTTCAATTACGAAAAATAATTAGACATCCTATTAGTTTATTATTCATGACAGAAATTTGAGTCTATTCTATTTTATTTTCGAAATATATGAAAATAAATATCCTTGTTTCGTTCCTATTCTTCTTTCTTTTTTAGAAAAAAAAAGCGGGGTGGACTTAAAAAATAAAGGATTATTTCGTTTCTGATAGTCATTACATTTATCGGCGGATAGGCGCATACTCTGAATCGGAATCTTGGGGAGTACTGGCTGATCATTTCTACTAGCTTCAAGCCCCAATTAACCTTCTTTTTTTTGTTATCCTATGTTATGCATAAATATCCTTTTCAATTTGCTTAATCTCTATTACAAATTCTTTGTGTATTTTGGTGTTTCTAACTATCCACTTATTTTTACCTAATTGCCGCTCACTTTGTAATACATGTATGTTAATCTATATAATTCAGAGTGAAAACGTAATACGGTTAATATTTTTAACCCGCTTCAAGGCAGGATGACCAATCAACCAACCGTGGGGTAAAGTGATTCCTACGTTATGTTTATTTCTGTTTAACCTTTGTACATAGGAAATGAGACTCAATTTCTCTTTTTACTGCTAATTTTTGAGCAGTTTTTTTCACTCATATATAACTATCAAATTCCTTTTATTAAGATTAATCCGAAAGAGAAATATATTCCGTTTTTAACTTATTCATTTAGAAGAAACAGAATAGTCAAAATAAACGTTTATGTTTCAACGAATCGCACGTAGAGATATTGATAAAACACATAGAGTTAATGGGATTTCATAACTAATCGATTGGGCAGCAGCTCGCAGACCACCTAAAAAAGAATATTTATTATTTGATCCATATCCTGACATAAGAAGTCCGATCGGAGCAATACTTGAAATTGCAATCCATAAAAAAATACCAATATTGAGATCCGCTAAAACAAGGTGATTGCTAAAGGGAATTACTGAATAACTTAGTAAAATTGAGATAACTGCTATAGATGGTCCAATACTAAATAAAGGAGTATTTCCTCTAGATGGACGAAGATCTTCTTTGAAAAGTAGTTTTGTTCCGTCGGCTAGAGCTTGAAGAATTCCCAACGGGCCGGCGTATTCAGGTCCAATACGTTGTTGTATCCCTGCAGATAATTCTCTTTCTATCCACGCAATTACTAATACACCTGTTATGATTCCCAATACAAGAGAAAATATAGGGACAAATATCCATACGAGGCTATAAAGCTCTTTTAAAGATTCCAATCTAACAAAAGAATTTATAGTTTCTACTTCTGTTGCATAAATTATCATTTTAACGATCAACTTCTCCCATAATTATATCTATGCTACCGAGTATCGTCATAATATCAGCCAATTTCATTCTTTTAACTAGTTCAGGAAGAATTTGCAAATTAATAAAACCCGGTGGTCGGATTTTCCATCTCCAAGGAAAACCACTTTGATCTCCTATGATAAAAATTCCCAATTCCCCTTTTGGAGCTTCAACTCTTACATAAAGTTCTTGTTTCGATAATTCAAAAGTAGGCGAAGGTTTTTTACTAATGAATCGATATTCAAAATCATTCCATTCTGGATTCCTTTTTCTATCAAAACCTCGGCTTTCTAAATTCTCATAGGGACCCCCGGGAAGTCCTTCCAGAGCCTGTTGAATAATTTTGATGGATTCTGTCATTTCGCTAAGTCGTACTAAATAACGAGCTAACGAATCGCCTTGTTTTTGCCACTGAATTTCCCATTCAAATTCATCGTAAGACTCATAACGATCAACTTTACGAAGATCCCATGGTATTCCGGACGCGCGCAGCATTGGTCCGGATAAACCCCAATTTATTGCTTCTTCCCCACCAATAATGCCAACTCCCTCAACTCGTTCTAAAAAAATAGGATTTCGTGTAATTAGTTTTTGATATTCAATAACCTCTGTTAAAAAATAATCACAAAAATCTAAGCATTTATCTATCCAACCATAAGGTAAATCAGCCGCTATTCCTCCAATACGAAAAAAATTATGCATCATTCTCATACCAGTGGCAGCTTCGAATAGATCATATACAAATTCTCGTTCTCGGAAAATATAGAAAAAGGGAGTCTGGGCCCCAATATCTGCCATAAAAGGGCCGAGCCATAACAGATGAGAAGCTATACGACTCAATTCCAGCATAATTACTCTGATATAGCTGGCCCTTTTCGGAACTTGAATATTTCCCAATTGTTCTGGTCCATTTACTGTTATTGCTTCTGTAAACATAGTAGCTAAATAATCCCACCGCGTTACATAAGGTAAATATTGTATAATTGCTCGGTTTTCTGCAATTTTTTCCATTCCTCTGTGTAAATAACCCAATATGGGTTCACAGTCAACAACATCCTCACCATCTAGAGTAACAATTAAGCGAAGAACACCATGCATGGATGGGTGGTGGGGTCCCATATTGACTATCATAAGATCTTTTCCTGTAACTGGTCTCTTCATAAATTTTTCCTTGATTCATTCTGGCATGAATTAGATTGCTGAAAAAGAAGTTTATCAAAAAATTCAAGATCAAAAAATTAACTAATTCACAATGTTGGAATTTAACGAGTTTTTAATTCCCGAATATTCAACTGATTTATTAATTCTTTATAACGTACTCTATTTTTTTTTGACAAATAAGCCAGGAGTCGTTGACGTTTTCCCAGAATTTTTCGTAGACCCCTCTGAGATAAAAAATCTTTTCTGTGCAATTCCAAATGGGAAGTAAGCCTTCGTATCTTATTAGTGAAACTTAATACTTGAAATTCAACAGATCCCCTGTTTTCTTCTTTTTTTTCTTGAAATGAAATGAATGCATTTTTTATCATAAAAAGAAATCCTTCCCCTTTTAATATGAATTGAAAAATATGAATTTGACCGATCAGTAATAATAATGCTAGTTTTTTTGTATAAGGATCCGAATTTAATTCTCAACTTTTTAATTCTTAATTTTATCAAAAAAAAGTCTAAATTTAGATCTAAACAAGGAGGATTCTGTTAATTTATTTATGGATCCGCTCTGATTGGTATCTATGTCATTGATTAAATGAATGCATGTATAAAGATTGAATTTCAAAAAATTCCTCATATTTGTGCATACAATTGTTTTCATATACCGTAACTTATATATTATATTAACTTATCTATTATATATAGTAAAAATAAAAAGGATCTATCATTAACGAATTTGAAATCGCGCATACATATGTATTCTTATCATACTGAAATGATTTCCGTTAGTAGTATTAAACCAATAGCGATTCATACAAGCTAAATCTTCTAATCTAAAATTGGGCCAAAGAAAGGATTTTAATTTAATTAGGGTCTTTTTATCCTTATAAAGGTCTTTCTTTTTATGCAAAACTGTGGTCAAGTTTTGAATATTCTTATCAAATCTTGAGTTTCTATCCCGGGCATTTTTTTTTTTTAAGTTGAAACAAATTAGAATTCGAAATTCTCTACGTCGTTTAGGGGATAGAATATTTTCAGGGATAAAAAAATCATAATTATTTTTTTTATCAATATAGCTTTTTTTTTTGTATCTTTTACTTATTTTTTGTTTATTTTTATGAACTAATGAAATACCTACGGTTCTATATATAATAAGTTGTCCATCGTTTTTTACAGATAAACGGACAGGTTCAATAATCAAAATTCCTTTTTTCATTAATTTTGAAAAAGTGAAATTCTTCTCAATCATTAGAATATCTAGGCTCAGCTCTCCTCTTTCAATAGAAGATATCGCTATCTCGTTTGGATTTTTTAGTCTAACCAAGAGACAGTATACTTTTATATTATTGAGAATTTTTTGATTAAAAAAACAATTCCAGCGCAACTGAAAACGCGAATACCTTGTGAGAAATAAATAAAGTTCCGCTTCGGTATGACTTTTGTATTGCTTTTTATTTTGACGCTTTTTTATCTTCGATTCTGCATAATTTTTTTCAATATTTTTTTCTTGGTTTGACAGAGCTGATTCAGGATTTCTTTTTTTTTCGTTATCTGATTCAAGCTCTCCTTGACCTACCAATTCGTTTTCTTCTTTATTTAGATTAAAAAACCGAAGGGGTCCTTTTTCGTTTGATGGTATAAAACCTTTTTTCTTTAGAGTGATCTTTTTATTAACATTTTTTTTTTCATTAAAATTGAAAAGAAGTAATTTAATTGGTATGACCCACGGTTTCGTTTTATAGGTACTAGAAAATAAGAAAAATTCTGAAAAAAAAAAAAATGCAAAATTTGTTATACGATGATTTAGTCTTTCTTCATTCATTCCCATCCAATCAAAAAAGAAACTTTTTTGATTGGCAAGATCCGTCTTAGTTATTTTATCAATTTTTTTATAATTCTGCACTTTAGTCTTAATATATTTTTTTTTACTCTTGGTATCAATTAAGAGCCCAATATTGACTTTTTTTCTAAACCAAAAGTTGAGAATTCTCCAATCCAAATATTTTCTATGCCCAATTTCTCCTATAACTTGAATATTATATTTTTCTAGAAAAGACGAGACTAAACAATTATCTGGAGTAATGCCTATAGACATAGACATGTCAAACTTTTTTTCTCTAGAATGAATAGATCTGTAGCAAAAACTATTATATATATAATCTTTTTTTAAATTATGTTTTGAATTTAATAATGAGTTGGCTTCAAAAAATTGTTGTTTTTTGTAATTATCAATTTTATTTTTTTCATATAAATCCGTTTTGATTAAACTTGTATTTAGAACTAGAAAATCCTGGTTTATTTTCTTTTTCCATTTTTGGGTTACTAATCTAGCCCATGCAATCCAAGGTAAATTGTATTGAGAATGACTTCGTAACCAGTATTTCCATGGATTTACTTCGGAATTAAAAAAGGTTTTATCTTTCAATTCATAATGAAAGATTCCTTGTTCTTGACAAAAATCCTTTATTTGATTTTTAACAAAAAAGGATGTTATGCATATGTTATATTCAAGAACAGCCTTTAATTTAGAAAAGTTACTAACTTGAATTTGTGATAATTTGTAAAATACATATGCTTGTGATAAAGAGCATAGGTCATAACTAAATTTTTTATTTTTTGATATTAAATTTTTTAGAGTTGAAATAAAATAAATGGTATTTTTTTGATTTTTTTTTTTTTCTCCATTTTCTTCATTCTTGTAAATATATTTATCAAGGATTGTTTTTGTTGATTCAAAAAAAAGTTGTAGTTGTGTAGTAATTCTTGGAATA